GAACATCTTTATTAGTCGCGGGATCCGGGGAAAGAATAGGAAAAGTGATTTCACTATATTTCTTACCAGGAACAGGCCCTATCACAAGAATATTTTTTTTAGTGGGGCCGTAATTCTGAAAAGATAGATTGCCTATCTTTTCTTTCATCTCGGGAGAAATACGACTGGGGGGGGCTAATTCAAACCCTTCCGGTAAAATAAGAACGGCCCCTACATTCAACCCCCCCTTTTTACCATTAGCAAGAACTTGTTTCAGTTGCATATCATAAGGAATTCTAACAACTGCTTCAAACACAGTATCAGGAAGTACCGCTTGCGGAACCTCAATATCCACAGGTTTATTAGCTAAATGGCAATTGGCGCATACAATACGACCAGTGGCTTCTCGTGGATTTTCAAAACCCTGCTGCGCAAAAATGGGATATGCATTTGAAATGGAGGCCCGAGTTATTATATATATCAGGAGTGATACGGAAATGAATCGAGTAATCTCTTCCTTTATCGAAGAAAAAGTATTTCTAATTTGCATGGTCCAATCGTTGATCCCGAAAGTTTCTACAATAAAATTGGGTAGGTCGCTAGTATAGTTCCCTACCCACGATTTTGCTATTTACTGAAATAATTTTACTGGAATAAATCCTCTGAATGGGTAGAAAGAGTAAGGTAAGTACGACCTGGAATGCTTTGCTTAGGTACAAAGTAAGAAATTAGGTACAAAGTAAGAAACATTCTAATTGACTCGTTTTTCAGTCATTCATTGAATGATAAATCACTACAAGTGACGGAGATACACGATTTAAATAAAGGAAAATCCAATATTTGAAAATTGTATCTAGAATGACTGGAAAAGTGGAAACAAGACCAGATATAATTTGATCATTATGAAAAAATCCAAAATCATTATAGACATAGCCAATCATTAGTTCCCAACCGTGGGGCGAATGGAATCCGATACATAAATCAGTTACTAAAAGAATGGAAAAGGCTTTTATTGTGTCGCTTAAATTATATAGGAATTCTTGAACCCAAGAATTAAGAAAAACAAGTTCTTCATTACCCAGAATAGAATAAGCACTTAGAATAACGAAACAGATTAGATTTGTCGAGAAGTGCAAAATTGTATGGATATGATCCTCATCGTGTATCTTGATCAATTGGATTGTTTCTTTGTGGAGCCCCATACGAAACTTTTGTAGATGTCTTTCCGGGAATTCCTTTACCATTTCATCCAAGAGAAATAGCTCCTCTAATTCTATGAATTTTTCTAGAATACTCTTTTCTTGAATATCGTTCAAAAAAGTTTCGGATTTCCTAGTATTCCACCAATTAGTAACCCAAGATTCTAGACTTTTATTAAACGAGAGAGTGATCCACCGGGGCAAAAAGACTACAAATACTATAAATGAAAGATATCGAAGGGGAATAGATGCGCTCTTTTTTGTCATTTTTTCATCTGTGAATTGTCACCTCATTCGTTGACTCTATGCGATCTAATATTTCTATCAAGCATAAGTTGTATCGCGCCTATTAATTATTAATTTATTAATCGAGCCCCCATTTTTTTAGTTGTGATTCAGAGGTTAGTCCTTGAATCTAGTGTAGAAAAAATACAGAAATAGAAGAAGAATCCACTTTGAATTCGAATTCAAATAAAGAAATAATAAAAAAATAGATTGTTTCCAGATATCTTAATTGATCAAATATTCGAAGTAATTACTCCCCTTTGATGAATGCCCGAAAGATTCAAATAAAGATTCAATAATGAATCTTTTTCGGATTTCGAAATGAAAGAACTTCCTGTTTATTAAAAAAGAAAATATCAAATAATTAAAAAAGAAAATATACAAATATTTCGAAAAAAAAAATTGACAGACAAAAACAAAAAAAGGTTTCGTGTTATATTATGGCCGCCACGTACACGTTTGCCTTGCTTTGGCCCCACGAGGCGTTCTGAAGAAACTTTAATTAAGTAAGTTATGCTTATAGAAAAAAAAAAAAAGGATTCTTAGGGGTTTTCCTCTTGCTGAGAAAGCATTTATTTTGCAGTTTCTTTTTTTTTTTCAAAATACTTCAATTGGTACACGCAAGAAATAGGCCAATTCCGCAGCCTTTTGCTCAATTTCCCGTGGAGTCAAATTCTCATCAGTACGAGTCAAGGGAACGTCTCCCAGGCCTCTGATTTCCATATAAAGGACACGACGAGCATAAATACCCTCTTTTACTTCTATTCTGATGGACTGAATATCTTTCATAAGGAATCGTAAAAAGATGCGGCGATTTTTTCCAGGAAATCCCCAACGAAAAATGCACACTATTCCTTCTTTTCTATCAAATCGATCATAACCGCTACCTACATTCCATGTAATTGTGCACCACAAATAGGAACTAATAAAGAGACCCGCGATCCCATAGAAAGACATTACGATCCCTTGTGGGAAAAAAAGGATTTGTTGAGACGGAAAGAAGGATATCAAATTCTTATCAAGATAACTAGAAATTCCAACCAATAAGAATCCTAATGAACCGAAAAAAAGGATAACTGCCCAGCAGAAATTACTTGTTTTGCGAGATCCCGCTATAAATTCTATCCATATATATTCTGATCGCCAACTCATACATAGTAGATCCAGTTGCATTTTATGGAATAACAAAAAAAATTTCACTTTCTTTTTTTTTTTCCGAAGTAACTCTCATCAACTAGTACTATTCTGATGTGAACTTTTAGTAGTAATTAATCGAATTGGTTAGATATAATAAAATAAAAGCATCCCCTTCATATGATTCCCTATCAATAGCTACATACATATGGATAGATTTACTTTAATTTCAGACATGAGTTCGGATCCCAGCCTATTTTTTTTTTATTGCTAGAATTTGTCTGTCCATATATCATGTTTACGCATGTATAAGATCTTTTTCATTTATGTTCGGAGAAAGCCACCTGTTATTCTTTCTACTAAATGGATATCCTTGTTGGCTAAGTCTTGAAAAAAAAAACTAGATGAGATTTGACCACATCAGATTTAAAAAATCTTTTTTTTTTGAACATGAAGAGATAAAGAGGCCATTGCAATTGCCGGAAATACTAGGCCCACTAAAGGCACAAAAAAGGAGGGTAAGTTGTTGAGAATTGTCATAGAATGGGGTACCTCAGTTTAATATTTGTACCTGTTATTGTTATAAGGATATCTTATAATAATTATAATTCATATTATAATTCGTATATTAGTATACTAAGTATATCGAAGTGAGTATATATAATAAGTGCAAGCAATGTCGAACTAAATAAACGGACTTATTCATCTTTCTACATGAAATAGATGTATGTATGATAATCCACTTTCTTTATTATTCTTACTTCTTTTATTTTTATTCTTATATTGTTCTTATCTTCTTCTTATCTTCTTCTTCTAATTTCTTTTTTAATAAAAAAAGAGTCTCTTAAAAATTTTTAAATCCCCGAAAGATTCGTTAGAATCCGACCCAAGAGCAGGAATTCTTATAAAAAGGGGACGTCTTGGGAGATATAGAAAGATGCAAGATTCTATATTTTCTATATTTGAAATATATACATATAGAAGAGGCGAACAGAACACGAAATTCGTTTTATTTGCCTTGCCTCCTAATTCGAAGGAACAATTCGCTGTTTATGTTGTTGTTTTTTTACCGATATTACTAATCAGCAATATCGGTAAAAAAACAACAATTATCCGCATGATTCTTTCTACAATTAAATCTTATGTCACCAAATATAAATTCATTTTTTCGGTTTTTTATTTTGATTCTGATAAACTAACTAACTAGTTGTTCGCCACAAAAAAAGGGTTGAACTCAAGACTCTACTTGACTCTACTTGATTGAATTTTTATTGAAAGGAAAAAAGGCGTGGAGCTGAAATAGCTCACTCAGAACACCTTTTAAAGGGTTACGTGGTACGATTGGATCGAATAAGCCCTTATGGAATAAATATTCAGCCACTTGTGAACCTTCAGGTACTGTCTTATTCAATGTTTGTTCAATTACTCTTTTACCCGCAAATGCAATATAGGCATTAGGTTCGGCAATAATGATATCCCCCAACATACCAAAACTAGCTGTTACTCCACCAGTAGTAGGAGATGTAAGAATTGATACATAAAATAACTTTTTATTTGATTGATAATCATATAAAGCAGAAGATATTTTAGCCATTTGCATCAAGCTCAAACTTCCTTCTTGCATGCGTGCCCCTCCGGAAGCACACAGTAGAATAAGAGGTAAAAGTTTATTGGTAGCATACTCGATCAAACGGGTGATTTTCTCGCCTACTACGGATCCCATACTACCCCCCATAAACTGAAAATCCATAACCCCAATTGCGACGGGAATCCCGTTTAGTTGACCTGTACCTGTTTGAACAGCCTCTGTTAATCCTGTTTTTTTTTGATAAGAATCAATACGATCTTTATAAGGTTCCTCTTCTGAATGAAATTCAATGGGATCCAGAGAAACCATGCCGTCATCCATCGGATCCCAAGTACCTGGATCAACCGAAAGTTCGATTCTATCTGAACTACTTATTTTCAAATAATACCCGCATTGTTCACAAATATTCATTTTTGACTTCAAAAATTTCTTATAATTTAATCCATAACAATTTTCACATTGAACCCACAAATGCCTGTATTTTTGAGTTACATCAAGATTATTCGAACTTTTTCTTATAGTTAAATCACTACCATTCGTACTAGTTTTTATATTGGAACTTTTGCTTTCACTACTATTTCTACTTTCACCACAAATGGAATTATAAATGTAACTGTCACTGTAATTGGTACTACTACTTAAAATGTGACTATCAATACAGATTTGAGACTGAAGATAAGAGTCAACGAAATTATTAATGTGATTATTCCAACTCGATTTAGTATTATAGATGGAAGGATCATAGTCGGGATCGTCACTTTTAGATCCATTATTCCTATAATAATAATTACGAAAACCATAAAAAGAACTTTCTA